CCGGTGAGATACACACGAAATACGTGCAGAATCATCATTAGGACCATCATACTTGCTGACCATCGATGGACTGATCGGATTAACCAACCAAAGTTGGCTTCAGTCATTATGTATTGAACAGAGGCAAAAGCCTCTGTAACGGTCGGACGATAGTAAAAAGTCATAGCAAAACCCGTAGCCACTTGTACTAAAAAACAAGTAAGTGTGATCCCTCCTAGACAATAAAATATGTTGACATGAGGGGGAACATATTTACTAGTTATATCATCTGCAATCGCCTGAATCTCGAGACGCTCCTCGAACCAATCATATACTTTATTGAGATAGGTAAACCAATGGACTCCCCCTCGGAGAACCGTATATGAGAATTTCATCTCGTACGGCTCAAGCGGAAACATCCAAATACTGGTTGAAAGGGATATGGAATAGAAAGTTTGAAACTTCTTAATCACTTGATTTAATCATCCCTGACGATATGAAGGAACCAAAATCAGAAATCCCCCTCTTTTTTTTGATGATAATGCCAAAATATCAAGTTGGCTCACCCGTATTTAGGTTGATCATTATGGGCCTCTTGAATCTTCTCTTCTCCTATTTATTTTTTATTTCATTTGTTTTGTTTAATATTGATAGGAATTCTCTTGTTGAGACCCTACGATTCGACTGAAACCTCAGATTCATACTAGAACCACGATGATTCAATAAAGCTCCCAATCTAAACCCAAAGGTTCTCTGAGTAAGAACCATTTGATCATCACTTACTCAATGGATGCTATGACTAAAAATCCAGAGAAACATTTGTCCTTCGGTCAAAATAAACATCATTCTGAGGGAAGAAAAATCGTTCGATTTATGAAATACCTCTTTGAAAATTTTTGGAGTCCGGTCGCGAGGTCTGAATAGTAGGTATGAATCATAGTTCAAATATTTCTTGATTTATTCCATATATTCCGTGCTCCAGATACTCGAAAAAAAAATATCCGACGGGGCAGAACCATCTCTATCGAGCTGACAGACCCATTTTCTGTACTATCAATAGGATCAATTATAACAAATCACACACTCATATTCCGGAAATACCGAAACAACGGAATTCCACGGTCGAACTACCAGAATTACTTAGAAATCTGAATCCTAAGTGATTCATTTTTGATTGAAAAACTAGGACTTCATGGTTCTTATGGACCTAACTCATTGAAATTCCATCCAGTAAAACGGAAGAATTATAAATCTCCAAAATAATAGATAGGAATATCGCAAATAGAGCCATTGCGACCCCCATCAAGGGGGTCGTTCCCCATCCAGGAGCTACTTTACCATATTCCGAATTCAATGGTTTCAATAAATCCCCTGTAATAGTTCGTCTTGGCCCAGATCTAGAACTATCCTCAACGGTTTGTGTAGCCATAAATCCTATTGCATTGGTTGAGATCTGTTGACTTTGTATACTATTCCGTTGTAAATAAACGATCTTATCGTAGCGTAGATCCATCATGGTCTTGAAATTCTCTAATAATGGAAACAGCAACCCTAGTCGCCATCTCTATATCTGGTTCACTTGTAAGCTTTACTGGGTACGCCTTATATACCGCTTTTGGGCAACCCTCTCAACAACTAAGAGATCCGTTCGAGGAACACGGAGACTAGTTGAAGTAATGAACCTCCAATATTATATTGATATTGGGAGGTTCATTACTTCAATTGAGATAATGAAAAATCATTTCATCTTTTTAGTCAAAATCTTAGGTGGTTCCCGAAAAAAGATAGCGAAAAAAATTATCCCTAGAGTCGAGACTAACAAGAATGTATAAACCAATGCTTCCATAAATTCGATCGTGGTTTACAATTATAGCTTCCACACCTGCTCATTTGGGATCATTTCCCGGATAAAGAAAGGGCAAAAGTCAAAGAAAAGTAATGATTAAAATCAAGATTTCTCCGGTATCCTATCCTATAAAATAGAAAATAATAATAAAAAAAAAAATAGAGGCGAAAGATACCAGAACAATGTTGTATCAGACTACTTGTTTCCTTGTAGTTGGATCCCCAATTTTTTGGAATGCTCCAAATTCCACTTGAACATCCAAATCTGGGTCAATACCAGCAAAAACATCTCTGAACAAGGTTCTAGCGCCATGCCAAATGTGTCCGAAAAAGAATAGCAAAGCAAACGAAGCATGCCCAAAAGTAAACCAACCCCTTGGACTACTACGAAAAACACCATCGGATTTCAAAGTCGCACGATCCAATTCAAAAATTTCACCCAATTGGGCACGCCTAGCATATTTTTTCACAGTAGCAGGATCGCTATAACTGACCCCATTGAGTTCGCCGCCATAGAACTCAACAGTTACACCTACTTGTTCGACACTATACTTTGATTCTGCCCTTCTAAAAGGAACATCAGCTCGCACAATTCCGTCTCCGTCTACCAAAACTACTGGAAATGTTTCAAAAAAAGTAGGCATACGACGTACAAAAAGCTCATGCCCTTCTTTATCTCTAAAGACGGGGTGTCCTAACCATCCAACAGCTATTCCATCCCCGTTGTCCATTGAGCCTGCTCTGAATAATCCCCCTTTCGCCGGATTATTACCGATGTAATCATAAAAAGCTAATTTTTCGGGAATTTTAGACCAAGCTTCTGATAAACTCAGATTTTCGGCTAGCCCGGCGCCAACCCTTCGATATATTTCTTGCTGGAAGTACCCCTGATCCCACTGATAACGAGTGGGCCCAAATAATTCGATCGGGGTAGTTGCTGAACCATACCACATAGTTCCAGCAACAACGAAAGCCGCAAAAAAGACAGCAGCGATACTACTGGAAAGGACAGTTTCAATATTGCCCATACGTAATCCTTTGTATAGACGTTGGGGCGGTCGGACGCTAAGATGGAATAGGCCCGCTAATATGCCTAGTGTCCCCGCTGCAATATGATGAGAGGCTATTCCTCCCGGAACAAAAGGATCAAAACCTTCCGCGCCCCACGCTGGATTTACAGATTGTACTTTTCCGGTTAGGCCATAAGGATCGGACACCCATATTCCGGGACCATACAAGCCTGTTACATGAAATGCGCCAAACCCAAAGCAAGCCACTCCTGAGAGAAATAAATGAATTCCAAAGATTTTGGGCAAATCCAAAGAGGGTTTTCCCGTACGTTCATCACAGAATATTTCGAGGTCCCAATACACCCAATGCCAGATAGCTGCTAAGAAGCACAAGCCAGAAAACACAATATGCGCCCCGGCCACACCTTCGTAACTCCAAATACCCGGATTCGTTATAGTTCCTCCTGTAATACTCCAACCACCCCATGAATTGGTTATTCCTAAACGAGTCATGAAGGGTATAACGAACATACCTTGTCTCCACATTGGATCAAGAACGGGGTCAGAGGGATCAAAAACTGCTAATTCGTATAGAGCCATCGAACCGGCCCAACCAGAAACTAGAGCTGTATGCATTATATGGACAGAAAGTAACCGACCGGGATCATTCAATACGACGGTATGCACACGATACCAAGGCAAACCCATGGAAATACCCCTTTTTTATCAAAGAAAAATAGACACTATGTGACTTTATCGCATTGGAAAAGACTATGCTATGGACCTCGACTTTTCAGTGAATTATCTCAAAGCAAGGGTTAATATTGATTCTGTCCCATTGGTAATAATTAAACAATTCTGTTCGTAGGAACAAAGAGAAACAGATCTATTCTATACTCGATAAGTACCAATACGCAATGGGGGGATTCGTCCCATTTTTTTTTTGAGCGAATACATAGCGATTTGTTCATCATTCGAACGATCCATTCGTAAGAATTTTCCTTTATTCAATCCGTGTTCCTCTCTATGAACCCTCCAATCTATGGATAAAATCCGATAAACGGATAAAATATGATAAACGGCAATATTAGGAAGAGAATAAACCCATTGTTACGTTTCCACATCAAAGTGAAGTATAGTACTTAATCACTTTTTCTTTAATTTAATGCCCATTGGTGTTCCAAAAGTACCTTTTCGGAGTCCTGGAGAGGAAGATGCAGCTTGGGTTGACGTATAGTGCGACTTGTCAGACATATTGGGTCATATGGGATTTCCCCGTTCTCTCCCCCGGTCGAGATACCCCCTGTTTTGCCCAAGAAAGATTGATTGAAACATCAATAATTCGGAGCGTCAAGCACAATTAGATCAATTTATTTGTTGGTTTGGGGGATATTATCAATTCGAAGAATTTATGGTTGGATTAGACCAATAAAATGAAGTATCCAGGCTCCGTTCAGAAAATACCAAATTGGTAATCTATGTATGATTACCACTCGTATCATAAATGATTCCTATTTATACCAACCATATCCATATAATCCATATCCATATATATAATAATATAATATAAGCTATATAAGTGATCTCAAACTGCCAATCAATAATCAATAGAGTAATATGATGAATACATCGCATCGAATATTTGGTAGACGACATGAAAACACGAATTGAAAAAAAAAAAAAAAAAAGAAGTGGTACTGGGATCATTTGTCCTATATGTGCAAATAGAATTCGGGCGGATCTTTACCCGGAGTAGAGCATAAACCTAAAAAAATTGAGGAGGCCCGCTCAGGAACAAGAAAATGACATCGTGATTTGGATCTCGATGAAACAATACATCAATGAGAGGTTAGTTCGAGAAGTTCAATGAATTCTTTTTTTTTTTTTCGCAATTTTGATTTTTTTGAACCGTATGCATCTAAAGGTGCGTGTACGGTTCCTAAGGGATAAAATTTTGTCCTAATCAACCGACTTCATCGAGAAAGATTACTTTTTTTAGGACAAGAGGTTGATAGCGAGATTTCGAATCAACTTGTTTGTCTCATGATATATCTCAGTATAGAGGATGAGACCAAGGATCTGTATTTGTTTATAAACTCTCCCGGCGGATGGGTAATCCCAGGAATCGCTATTTATGATACTATGCAATTTGTGTCACCAGATGTACATACAATATGCATGGGATTAGCCGCTTCAATGGGATCTTTCCTCCTGGCCGGAGGAGAAATTACCAAACGTCTAGCATTCCCTCACGCTTGGCGCCAATGAGTTTTTTTTTTTTATTTGAGAGAAAAAAGAAGACTATGCCTTCGCCATATAGAATATGAATAATAAGTAATAATAGCATGGCACTTCGAGTTCGATATGAGCAAACCATTATTGTTTTTTTTTTTCATAACATGAGATTATGTATCGAGATAGTAGTATGAAACAAAGGTTATTTCCGATTTGATTTTATGTATCGGGGGTCCATTTCAGCGTCACAAACCTTTTTGCTTCTACACCAGAAGTCTCTTTCCAATATTTATCTTATGAAACTTATGAAAGAGTAGGAAAGAAAATGAAAAAAAAAAAAAAAAAAAATAGATCATTTTTCCTTATTTGATCGGATCAGAAAGACACTTTGGGATTGCTGAATCACAGACTATATAAAATAAATATATAAAGCAACGGAACCATCATAGTATTTTTGACTCCTCCGAAAGGAAGGATGGTAAATGGATCATTCAGCGGTCTGGATCTGATGGATCCTATTTGTCTCTTTCTTCGATGGAAGGGAAAAGGAAATTCCATTGCGGAGCCGTATGCAATGCACAAAAGATAAGATGCCTGTACGGTTGTTCAATTCTATCTTTTTCTTCTTGTTATTCTTTATGCCTTCCCTTCGCCTGATCATGCAAGATAGAGGAGCCTTTCATTATGTTATTATATCATCAATCAGGGTTATGATCCACCAACCTGCTAGTTCTTTTTATGAGGCGCCCACAGGAGAATTTATCCTGGAAGCGGAAGAACTACTGAAACTCCGTGAAACCCTCACAAGGGTTTATGTACAAAGAACGGGCAACCCCTTATGGGTTGTATCCGAAGACATGGAAAGGGATGTTTTTATGTCAGCAACAGAAGCCCAAGCTCATGGCATTGTTGATCTTATATCGGTCGAAAATACCGCGGATTTCACATAAATTCGTGATTCTCTTTCGAACCATAACTCGAATGATCCGCGATTTTATATTTTTTCTTCTTACCTAGGTAAAATATTAGGAAGTAATTCATAACCATTCGGTTAGGGTCGATCTAAACCAGCCAATTTTGTATACGATTCAGCATGCCAACTATTAAACAACTTATTAGAAACACAAGACAGCCAATCCGAAATGTCACGAAATCTCCTGCTCTTCGAGGATGCCCTCAGCGTCGAGGAACATGTACTAGGGTGTATGTGCGACTCGTTCAAATCATGAGCTGGAACAATTGAAACGATTTTTCCAGTATCAACGACCAGTACCAATAAATAGGATAGAATGGACGAACTCCATTCACTATCTAAAAATAAGGATCTACCATATACCTATATTGCGTATGGAATTTATGGTTTCCATTGGTGCAAACCCAATCACCTCAATTTGAGATGAAAAGCAATTCCCCATTGGTAGCAAATGGTTATCCATTAAGCGGGGATATTTAAAAAGAAGAAAGATTATGTTCCTACTCTTGCGAGAACGGACTAACAGGGTCAGCTACCTAGTCAACCTTCATAATTAAATGCCGTCACTGTATGGATGGATCTCATTGTGAAAAGACCTATTACTGTATAATTCATGGGTAGAGCCAAAGAGTGTGAACTGTACAAGTTACCAATAACATTGATTAAATGAGGAAAAGGGCTCCGGTGTATAGAGAGGACCTCACCGTTTAAGAAGTAACCATAGAAACGATGGAAGCCACTATTTATTTTATTTATTTATTATTTATTTATATTTATCCACTTACTACCTATTTATTACATTACTATTTATTTTATACCTAATATCGGTACAATTTCTTATTTCGAGGTGAAATGCCTGGAAGAAATAAAAAATCGTGGTTGGGAAGGTCATAGTAGCAAAAGCCATTGGAATTTTTATTTTATACATCGGAAGAATCCGTTTTGTTATTAATTAAACTAGGAGAGGGGAAAAGAATGACTGAAAGAGAAAGAAAAGAAATCAATTAGTTATTCATCAAAGTTTTATTTGATTCAATGACCAGAGTTAGACGAGGATATATAGCTCGGAGACGTCGAGTAAAAATTCGTGTATTTGCATCAACCTTTAGAGGGGCTCATTCAAGACTTACTCGGACTATTACTCAACAGAAAATAAGAGCTTTGGTTTCTACTCATCGGGATAGAGGCCGGAAAAAAAGAGATTTTCGTCGTTTGTGGATCACTCGGATAAATGCAGCAGCTCGCGTTCGTGGGGCATCCTATAGTTATAGTGGATTTCTACACGATCTGTACAAGAAGCCGTTGCTTTTTAATCGTAAAATACTTGCACAGCTAGCTATAATACAACGCCTTCCTTTTGCCAGGATCATGTTGGAACTCCACACATACACATAAAAAAAAATAAGGATATTGTAACGAATTCACCGGAATGATTTAAACGGAGTTCCCCGGAGAATGAACTCCGGGAAGGTAGAGTATAAATTCATATGATGAGAGTAGGAATGAACGCACACGTTTCAATTTCAATAAAAAAAAAAAGAATGGTGGAAGAATAAATCTTTTTTTTTTTTATTTTTTTTTTATTACAACGCGACAATCAAATATCTCGGCTTTTTCCAACAAAACATCAATCGGAGTTTGAGTTCCAATTCGAGTTTTTATTCAATTCAGGATTGGGCCCACTTATTTCTGGTTATAGGGCCAGTAGTTCTAGGGATAAACTCGGTTCTCTCAATTTGTTTCTCATTATTAAGAAAGGGTAACGAAGATAAAATACGAGCTTGTTTTATAGCAATAGTAATTAATCTTTGTTGTTTCAAAGTCAATCTGTTCACTCTTCTAGATAATATTTTTCCTTGTTCACTAATAAATTGACTAATTAAACTCATGTTTCTATAATCAATCCGATCCCCCGATCCAATTGGGGGCAAACGTCTACGAAAAGATCGCTTGGATTTACGAAAGGGTCGCTTGAATTTATCCATAGTTTAGTTTATTCCTTATCTCTAAAATCCTATTTTATTTCTTCATTCATTTCGGATCCGACCGAAATAGGACTTGATTTGTTTATATGTATATGTAATATATTTTATGTAATATATTAATATATTTAATTTATCTCTGTTCCTTGTAAAGGTGGCGCAAGGTGTTCCGCTCAATCTATTTCTTTATCTCGCCATGAATCGTATGCTTGTAACAATAGGGACAGAATTTTCTCAGTTCCAATCGACTAGGTGTATTGTTTCGATTCTTTTGAGTAATATATCTGGAAATGCCCCGCGATTTTTTATTGAAACCACTTCGGACACAACTGGTACATTCCAAAATAACTCTTATTCTGGCTTCTTTACTCTTGGCCATGAACCCCCTTTGGATTTTGTTTGCAACTCTTCCATTTTCGATCCGAATCCAAGAAGAAGAAGGGAAAATAAATAGAAGTTGCTAACCCGAAATCCAATTATGAAAGATTTCGTTTGAATCAATAGAGTAATAATAAGTAATACGCTTTTTGCTAACTATCAACTATTCCCTAATCCCAGTATTTCAGTTAATATCTTGTATGGTTTCGAACCACCTGCCCTAGACCCACATTTCTTGTTCTGCTCTCTATCTATTAATTCTATCCTGAACCCCAGCGAAACTTGGGTTCAATCCACTTTTTTTTATTCTTTTTCTTTCCTTCCTATCCTAAACAAATAAAAAAAGGGGGGGAAACTGGTCACAGAGAATTTATTCGATCTCTAATCTTCTTCATCCCATCCTATGTCAATAACTAGAATGAAAAAAAGGGGAATACCAAGGCATCTGGGAATAAACGATTGATCTCTATCAATAGACCCGCTAAAGACCCGAACCATAAAGTAGTTAGCACAGGTGCCACGGAGAGATATGTTTTTATATCTCGCATTGAAAATCCTCCTTCTTTATTGTAATACATATATTATCGGATAGATGCATATGCATATATAATATGATATGCATATATAATATGATATGCATATATAATATAATTAAAATAATATAATTAAAGATCACTTGTATTTGTACGCGGGATCCCTAACTAAAATGGATATGTAGAAGGATCCGGTGGATAAGATCCACCTGTTCCTAAAACAGAAAAAGACGACTCCTTCTTTTCTTACTGAGCATTACCGATAAATATGAATTCTTTTATACGTTAGGTTTCATATGTATATAATTACATAATTTTAATTTTATTTTATTATATTTATATGATTATATGAGACCAAAAAGAAGAAATGGCAAGAGAAATTGTATAAAATTGTATATAGATAGAGTAAATAACGATGTGGAAAACAAGACAGGGATTCTCTACAATTACACTGTACAACAATGGAAAGGAAAGGGATGTAGCGCAGCTTGGTAGCGCGTTTGTTTTGGGTACAAAATGTCACGGGTTCAAATCCTGTCATCCCTACCTATTACTATTACTTTTATTATGGGGGCAGTAACGAGGGATCAATTGAGATCCACTAAAATTGGGCATAATCCATCATGATACTATATGCATGCAAAATATATTGGGGGTACCAAAAAAAAAAAAGAATCTTTTTCTTGGCAATCGTATCTCCTGCCATAAGAAAGCGCTCTTAGTTCAGTTCGGTAGAACGTGGGTCTCCAAAACCCGATGTCGTAGGTTCAAATCCTACAGAGCGTGATTCTGTTCTTGTAATTGGAATGGTGAATTCCAATAAAATAACTTCACTAACTTGAAAACTTGAACTGCAACCTGAATTTGACCTCCCCCTTAATCTGCAGGAGGTCAATCAAAAAAAGAGATGTTACTCAATCAAAGATCCAACTGATCACCGCGTCTGTATTGTAAATATGCAGTTACAAATAATCCGGCCAAAGTAATAGGAATTAGGCCTAACACGATTCCAAATAAAAAAACTTCAATCATTTAAATTTGTTTGAAAGGGGAGAAAAAAAAGTA